AATTAAAGATTTAGTTACGATTAGAAACCTATTTTTCTATCTTCATCCATGGATTCTTTACTTATATTCATTTAATTGGAAGTATTGATCCAATTCAAAAATTATGTTTCGCAATTTCATAATCCAATTTTTCCATTTTTAATCGACCCTTGGATACAAATTACGAGAATGTATAGTTTTCCTCGAATCTATTATTGAGTATTGAGAGGTAAAGGATGAAATCCTTTTAAGAAATAAAGTTTTTGGTCGGAATATGAATCCAAACCGAAAGACCCCTTAACTATTAAGAGGGTTAATAGAACGAATCACACTTTTACCACTAAACTATACCCGCTACAATGCGATTATTGTATACAAAAGGACCTTTTGTCGAACAAGAGAATTGGGCGTAATCAAGATAATAAAAGAATCATGAAAATGAGAATGTCGACATTTTTCATGGGGGACTTAATTAGATTAGGAAAAGAGAGTTAACTAAATAATAAGTTTTATCCTTTCTTTTGCTGGTGGAATTTTCATAAATATGGCTCGACAAAACCGCCGAAATCCTAACATCAAAATGGATTTTTACACAATCCATAGTTTCATTTTTTGATCTTTATTTTAGTAAAGTAAAAAAGGAAAGTAAATAAAAAAGAAAGAATAATACGAAATGACACATTGTTTGTTGATTTTATATAAAAAGAATGGAAATAGTCCTTCTTCTTTTTGTTGTTGTTTGAATAGCAAGATTTTTGTTTTGAAATAATATAAATAAGATAAAAAGATTTATTTATGATTTGTTGAAACAAAAAAGGGCCCGGCGAGGTACTGACCAGGCCAGGCCATGGGAATAAAAATGCCTTTCAGACAAAATCAAAGCAAGGAGCTCTTCTTTATTTTTCTTTTTATTTATATATATTGTATTTAGTATTGATTTAGTATTGTGTGTTTTTTTTTTTTTTATTTATATTGGATTTTTAGAGATCTTACTTTACTTTATCTAAATATAATTACTGATAAAAGTTGTAGATATCTATCTTCTCTATAATAAAGATAAAGAAAGAAAAGGCGCGGGAAAGAAAGACTTTTTCAATCTTTACTTTAATGTAACATAGTAATTATATTTTTTTGAATTGGGAGAGATGGCTGAGTGGACTAAAGCGTCGGATTGCTAATCCGTTGTACGAGTTATTCGTACCGAGGGTTCGAATCCCTCTCTTTCCGTTGATGGCTTCATAGTTACCTTATCTTTACAAATTTTGAAAACCCTTAGTTAAAGTTAAACGTGTGGAATAGATCAAAAAAGAAAACTAAATCAATTTGTGAAAAAAAAAAAACGAAAAAAAAGCCCTTTTTTTATTCTTCACGCCCGGGATTACGTCCTGGATCATTAGATAGGAATCCGAAGATGAAGAGAGAAACAAAGAATATTACTACTGTGTAAACAAAGAGTTTGAGAGTAAGCATTACACAATCTCCAAGATCATTTTTTGAAAAAAAAAAGAAAATAGATCCTCCATTACCAAAATTTTCTTTCATACCCACAATTAGATATTGTGGAGAACCCTAAACTAACCCTATTAGGGCCTTTCGCTGGAAAAAGGTCAGAATGGGGAAATGGGGTGATCCAGATTTATTGCATCTCTCCAAGAATTTCAATGTTTGAATCGAGGGTTGGTAAGACTTATCTAATCTTATGTTATAATTTTTTATCGAATAAAGCATTAATTTTCTAGAATAGTATTAAAGATCTCATCGAAAACTTACAGCAGCTTGCCAAACAAAGGCTAAGAGAAAAAAAAACAAAGGTATGACTGGCATAACATTCACGATTGGATTCAAAAAAGCATAAGCTTCGGGCAATTTGGCGAAGAAAAAACTACTCGAATAAAGAGCAGAATTAAGACAGATACAGATCAAATTTAAGATATTAAGCATAACAGACATTTTTTTCTTGGAGATAATTGCATTTTGATTGAGTTATTGATATAAGGAAAAATAAAGAAAGTAAAGTGGACCAAAAAATCCTTCTTTTTCTTTGAACTTACCCAATCAAAAACCCTCCAATTCTCAAAGGAGAATAGAAGAAATCATACTTTCATTCAATATCTTAATTGAATTATATGTAATGATCAATAAATTAAGTTTAATTCTATATCGACACGTATCAAAATCCTATCAACAATCTAATTTATTCTATAGATATTTTAGTTGGAATTGACGAAAAACCAATACCAATATTAGTCTTTATTAGTTTCAAATAGAAATATAAATGGGGCGTAGCCAAGTGGTAAGGCAACGGGTTTTGATCCCGGTATTCGGAGGTTCGAATCCTTCCGTCCCAGAGCATATCTATTCCAGCAGAATCAAGATTATGTTTTTGATAGACTGTGATTCTTCTTTCTGATTTTTAATGATTTCGAAAAGAATCATATCCTTTTTTCACAAATTGACCTAAATCCAGTTGAAATGACACGCAAATGCAATTGAATCTATTTGTGATCCAGGTAAGATGGGAACATAGATCACAAGAGTTTGAATTCAAAAAAGACGGGTGGGCTTTTCATGATATACGCATTCACTTCATCTTCATATTGAGGGAAGTTAGTTACTTAGAAAAACCTTATGTCCATATTGATTCATTTTGAATCAAAATGGGAAAGAAAAGCACCTATACTCCCTATCTCTTATTCCCTATCCCTTCAATGGGATAGCCTGATTATTAATTCTCTGTCAATCCTGGAATTCTAAAAATCTTAAATAAGAGGAGGATCCTTTTTTTATTTAAGACTCATCATCCTCATAGAATTCAGGAAGTAGATAGGAATTAATCAGTATGTGTTTGTCCGAATCTCATTAATAAACAATCAAGTTACATATGGAACCGAGGTATTTTATTTAAACCTTATTTTTAGGTATTTTGTGTTTGGCTCTAATTAATAATGAAAAATCTATATTCAGACAGGAGTGATTCATTCATTTTATTCACTTTAGTTTATGACAAGATTACAGAAAGATTACTACACAAACAAAATAAAAAAATGCGTATAAAATGAGGAAATGCTTAGCTTATATGTATTGTTATCGTTTTTTTTATTTCAGTGACAAAAATTTGTGATCGCTTACCTTCCATTTTCAAATTCAAATATTGAACATAGAATATCTATAAGAATGACAATTTGTTCAGTCTATCTAATAGATATGACAAACCCCTCTTTTTCGATTCTTTTTTTATCACTCAGATGTAAGGAATAGGACCGAAATCTTTCCTTACATCAGCCTTTTTTATCCATCTGACGAAAAAAAATTGGCTTTATTCTTCGATCTATCTGCTTTAAATCATTCATGATTCAATTTGAAAAGAAAGAGAGATTTATCTCTCTTATGTGTGGTCCTTATTGTAAACCTTTATTCAAAATTTAAATAATGATGTCAAAATAGGAAACTTTTTGAATTATCATTTTTTGAACTATTTAAAATGATTCCTTTTGAGTTAAATCTTTGGTATTCCAAAAAGTGTGAGGGTGGTAAATCAATCCTCTTGAGTCACTTAAAGATGCCGATTCAAAAAAACTCATTTATTCGTTGTTATTTCTCTTATTTTGTTATTAACAAAAACCCTTGCATTCATACAATAAAATTTGAATTATTGTTGAGACTTTTTCAGAAAAAAACCTCCCCATCTATATAGAAGAATAAAAGTATAGATTACTATGTACCGACTGAACCAATGACTATTCATGATTCGATAATTGAATCATTTCCATACTGGTTCCAAATTAGAGGAATGTTATGGTAAAACTTCGTTTGAAACGATGTGGTAGAAAGCAACGTGCGACTTGAAGGACACGATCCGTTGTGGATTCTTACACCCACCATTTTATATAGGAATGAAGGTGCTCTTGGCTCGACATCATTTATTCTGTTCCACTAGAACCCCTATTTCTTGTTGGGTTGTAATCTAAATAATACATGATGAAGCTCGAGTAGAAAGTATTGATTTATTTTTCGAGAGCAAGGATCTAGGGTTAATGTCAATCAATAAATTTGAACAACTTCGTAAGGAAATCTTCGATATAGAAATCGAAAGGATCCAATTTGAGCAAGTTTCCAATCCAAAAGTAAATTGGATTTGCTGGAATTGATAAAACTCTTTTGATACAAAGTGTATCACGCGGGAATCAACTGTTCATATGATTCTTTGATAGAAAGAAATCAAAAAAAGGGTGTGTTGCTGCCGTTTTGAAAGGATTAAGGATCACCGAAGTAATGTCTAAACCCAATGATTCAAAACAAAGATAAAGGATCCCAGAACAAGGAAAGACCTTTTTAATTGTCTCAATAACTGGAACTGGATCAGACTGAAGAATCCAAATCCGTTTTAAACGAGACAAACAACAAAGGGGATTAAAGACCACTCAATAAATGTCTAAAGAGTTTTCTTTGAGTTATTTAAATGTTATCCAACTTGAGTTAGGAGTACAAATGATTTTTTCTTTTTCAGGAAGTAAGAAGAAAAAAAAAAGATTTCAATCGTAGTCTAATTGATTTGATGATTTTATGGACCCATTTCTATTAGAATTCTATACTATAATTCTATCCATCAATGGATAGAACTTCGAATCATTTTTTCTCGAGCCGTACGAGGAGAAAACTTCCTATACGTTTCTAGGGGGGGGGTATTGTTCATCTACATCTATCCCAATGAGCTGTCTATCGAATTGTTGCAATTGATGGTCGATCTCGAAGAGAAGGAAGAGATCTTCAAAAAGTAGGTTTTTATGATCCGATAAAGAATCAAACTTATTTAAATGTTCCTGCTATTCTATACTTCCTTGAAAAAGGTGCTCAACCTACAGGAACTGTTCATGATATTTTAAAGAAGGCAGAGGTTTTAAAGGAACTTCGGTCTAATCAAAAAAATTCAATTAAGTAAATAGAAAAAATAAGGGAGGGAGTGGTGACTCGTATATAGCTTTGTATAACCCTTCTCTACTTTATTTGTTTTTCTTTCCCCC